ACCTATTTCTAATTAATTCCTATTATACAAAAGCAGTCCAGATAGACTGAGCAAAAAAGGGTTTTATTTCGATTCCCTATTTTGAAAATCAGATATTAATTTTCTTCAGTCAGAATGAACAGAAAAATAAGATGATTCAAAGAAGTTCTCTACCCCGAACTTTGTATCGCGCGTATGACTTAGCACAACTAGGAAAGTAAGATCAGATAAACAAGACTAAAAAAAGATTCATCGGAATAGCAGAATACAAAATTAAGAAATGAAAAAAAAAAAATAAAGGGGAGCCTAATCTCACCCCCTTCTGTACCATAAAGAAAAGATATATTCAATTTTTACCATTTTCTAAAAAGAAAAAGAAGTGCTTCTAGATTATAGACTTATCCACTTAGATGAATAAATCATACTATACTCTATTTATATTATGAACGAATATGTATCTCAATCCATCTCGAGGTATTTGTATCAATACCTATTCGGTAGATCTTTTTTTCTCTGCCAGGAACCAGATTTGAACTGGTGACACGAGGATTTTCAGTCCTCTGCTCTACCAACTGAGCTATCCTGACCTTTTCTTGTGCATCATCCTAGTAGAGGATTTGTATCTATGTCAATTAAAGGGATTCCAAAATCAATTAAATAAAGTATTTTAAATTCGAAATTTGAAAAAGGGGGGGTAGTCCTACGCATTGTATATGGCTTACTTAATAATACTTAAAAATAGAGTGAATAACCGGGATTCCTTCCCTACACTCGAATAAAAAAGAAATCTATTCTAGGATAAGATCCATTGAGTTCTCTTCGCACTCCTTTGGGAAAGAGTAGAATGAGAAAGCTAATGAATCTTAAATTGATAAAAAGGAAAAAAGAGGATAAATACTATAGTTAGCGAATAAAAGAGGGTTTGGGGATAGAGGGACTTGAACCCTCACGACTTATAAAGTCGACGGATTTTCCTTTTACTAGAAATTTCATTGTTGTCAGTATTGACATGTAGAATGGGACTCTCTCTTTGTCCTCGTCCGATTAATCCACTTTATTAGATGTATAAAGCCCTTCCTTCAAATTTAGAAGGAGTTCCACTAACAACACAACGTAATTAACTCGATTCGTTAGAACAGCTTCCATTGAGTCTCTGCACCTATCCTTTTCCTTTGTATTCTAGTTCGAGAACCCCCCTCTCAAAACACGGATTTGGCTCAGGATTGCCCTTTTTTAATTCCAGGGTTTCTCTGAATTTGGAAGTTACCACTTAGCAGGTTTCCATACCAAGGCTCAATACAATCAAGTCCGTAGCGTCTACCGATTTCGCCATATCCCCATTTTCCTCTTCTTTGAGACAAGGATTCCTTGTGTAATTTCATCCATCTCTTAGTTTTTTTGAATCTATTGAATTCATCACTCGACGTAGTCTAGCAGTTCGACTCTATTTGAGAGACCCCACTTGCTTATTGCAATTCAGAATTGAATTGATTGTATCGTTGAGGTATTTCCAATTCAATCCGAATCAATATATCCCAAAGTTTTTCTCTCCCCCCCCCTACTGTATTAATTTTTTAGAGTATTCGAAATCATACTATAACGCTTGATATTCATTCTTTTTTTTTTCTAATAAGAATTAGCTATTTTATTTGCTATGACTCTATGTCCCCCTTAGTGAAATAGGAATTCTAAAATTATTAACAAATAAAAAAATATCTCAAAAAAAAAGTCGATAATGATCGAATGAAAATGCCAATAAAGTTGCATTTTCTCTTTATTATATCTTTCATATATATTATTCTTTTCTATGTATTAGATTATTCGTCGGAGCCATATCAAATTGAAAATATCTGAAATCCAATTCCATTATAGAAATAGGAATCAATTCTATTCTATATAGAAAAATGGATTTGCGAATTAGAGAAATAAAAAAAAAATTCAATAAATTTTTAAATTTTATTTAAAGATATCTTCTAGTTAAGCATATCAAGGTAACTTTATCTTTAAGAAGTTTTAGTTTTTTTTATAAGATTAAGTAGAACTTAAAATTTAGAATCTAGTTAATAGCTAAAATTAATAACTAAGATCTGCGATTTTACGGATTTCCTATACTATATCTATTTCTATTTGTTACACTATTTCTGCTATGTAAGCCCACTTAGCTCAGAGGTTAGAGCATCGCATTTGTAATGCGAGGGTCATCGGTTCAAATCCGATAGTCGGCTTTTTTTCTCTATCGATGTTCTACGAACAAAAATCTCTTTTTTTTTCCGAATTCAATGGAGAATCCAGGATCTTTTATGTTTTCTACCTTACAATTTTGCTAGATACAAAACAATAAAATAAATAATATATATACAAAAAATACAGATTTTGATGAAATTCTAGTTTTTGTGGTACTTTAGTTGATTTTACTCTGTTTATCCTGTAGTTTAATTCAGTTTTAATTTCGATGTATTCTGTAATGTAAATACAATGAAATTAATTGTGTAAAATGAAATTTCAATAAAATAAAAAAGGAGTCTTCATGTCCCGTTATCGAGGACCTCGTTTAAAAAAAATACGCCGTCTGGGAGCTTTACCAGGACTCACTAGAAAAACACCTAAATCCGGAAGTAATCTGAAAAAAAAATTCCATTCTGGTAAAAAGGAGCAATATCGTATTCGTCTTCAAGAAAAACAGAAATTGCGTTTTCATTACGGTCTGACAGAACGACAATTACTTAGATATGTACATATCGCTGGAAAAGCAAAAAGGTCAACAGGCCAGGTTTTACTACAATTACTTGAAATGCGTTTGGATAATATCCTTTTTCGATTGGGTATGGCTTCAACCATTCCTGGAGCCCGCCAATTAGTAAACCATAGACATATTTTAGTTAATGGTCGTATAGTCAATATACCAAGTTTTCGTTGCAAACCCCGAGATATTATTACTACGAAAGATAACCAAAGATCAAAAGGTCTGGTTCAAAATTCTATTGCTTCATCTGACCCAGGGAAATTGCCAAAGCATTTGACGATTGACACATTAGAATATAAAGGACTAGTAAATAAAATTCTAGATAGGAAGTGGGTTGGTCTCAAAATAAATGAGTTGTTAGTTGTAGAATATTACTCTCGTCAGACTTGAACTTAACGAAAAAAAGAAAGGTTCATAGAATTTTCTTCCCCTTACCCTTCCCCCGAACTAAATCGACCTAAGACCACTAATTCGTAAGACTACTAATTCGTATTTTCCCACTCAACTAGCAAAAATGGATTAACCCTAGGATCTTTTTTTTCCTATATGTATATTTTACATCCCACGGTAATTTGCTATAGAAAATTTCTATTAAATACGATATTATTGCTGGAATAAATTGTTATTTGATTTGCTACATTGTGCTCGTTAACGTTGATAAATTAAGAAAAACGGAAAGAGAGGGATTCGAACCCTCGGTAAACAAAAGTCTACATAGCAGTTCCAATGCTACGCCTTCAACCGCTCGGCCATCTCTCCTACAATAATCTTATTATGGAAAATAAACTGAGTGAATAGCGAGTTTTCTTATTCCTGCAGTACAGGTACAACCGCAACCGCTCGGAGGTTCCATAGTTCTATTGGAAAAATTCCTTTTGCTGTAAGTGGAAGGATCTTAGGTTTTTTTTACCAGGAATTGCGCTCCCTATAAAAGTTTTAGTTTGGGTTTTCCCGCAACCAAAGAAAAAGAGAATGGAAGAATTCTTCTTTTCTTCTTATTGCATAATCAAATTTATTGCATAATAAAATAAAGAAACCTTAAAATTCCGTTTGCATAAGGTACGCTACACCATACTGTCGAAATCCAAAATAGGGTATGAGACAATTAATGACTTTGCAAACACAAAATAGCTGATGAGAGAAGTTATTGTTGAGAAATAGGAAAGTGGAATGAAATCCAGTCTTAGTCAAATATTTCATATCTCCTCTTGTCCAAGCAGAATAAAAAGGATACAATTTGAGCTGCGCAGAAAATCCATATCTCTCTTATCCATTTAAAGCATATGGATTTAGAGCATACGGAGGGATCGATTTATAAGAATCGAATGTGTTTGTTTTTATGTTATTTTGTGAAGGAATGAAAACAATTCTATATGGAATGGGTTGGGAATTATGCCTAGATCCCGCGCAAATGGAAATTTCATTGATAAGACCTTCTCAATTGTAGCCAATATTTTATTGCGAATAATTCCGACAACCTCAGGAGAAAAAAAGGCATTTACTTATTATAGAGATGGTGCGATTTGACTCTTTTTTTTTTTTTTTTTTTTTAGCCCTACCTACACCTTAGTCTTCCGAGAAAGAGAAGGGGTTCACATAGAGAGAACAATATTAGTAAAGCAAACCCACGCTTCGGGAAGGTGAGGTGAACTAACAATTCCTTCTGTCGTGTATCCTCGATTGATGCGGCCTCAGATGCTTCAATTATAGATTTGAGTATTGAGCGAAAGGTTATACCTACAGGATAGGTTATGGATTACAGGCCAACTCTACTCTATTAGTACCAGTAGGCAGCATAGGGGAGAAAAGCACTACACCTAGAAATAGGAAAGGAATCAACAAGAGAAAAACTTTGTTAGAAACTAGCCCTTTCCTGATCCGTATCAGGGTTGGGAAGAATGGTTGGGATAACAAACAACCATCAGGTTTGTACTTTGGATACCCCTATAACCATCAAAGATCGTTGAAGTGGCTAATTCCTCTAAATAGGGGGCGTTGAGAACAAATAAATTCTTGGAGCTATTGTTTTTTTCTAGCATTAATAAAATTCATTGGTGTTAAGAAAAACCTCTTGCGAAAAGGTTGGCTAGAGATTTCTTGGAAAAATACCAGCCCCTTTCGATTCATAATGAGACGGGACTAATTCTATTTTGATTCTATAGATTATTTCGCTTAGTACTATGTACAGAAGGGAGGAGCCGTATGAGATGAAAACCTCATGTACGGTTTTGGAACGGAGATTTTTTGAATAGAATGAACGACCGTAACGGATGTTGGCTCAATCCGAAGGAAATTATGCGGAAGCTTTGCAAAATTATTATGAAGCTACGCGACTAGAAATCGACCCCTATGATCGAAGTTATATACTCTATAACATAGGACTTATACACACAAGCAATGGAGAGCATACAAAGGCTTTGGAATATTATTTCCGGGCACTAGAACGAAACCCTTTCTTACCGCAAGCTTTTAATAATATGGCCGTGATCTGTCATTACGTGCGACTATCTCCACTATAGAAAGAAAAAAAGAGAGGATCAAATTTTCTAGTAAATACTAGAAAAAAAGGCTTTCTACATAGGGATCGTAAAAACAACGATTTTTCCCTATCAGCTGTAGGAAGGAAGGACACTTCAAGAGAATCAAAAAAGGAAGAAAGTATCGCCTATACTACTACTCTATGGATAAAGCTCTCAAATTGATAGGGAAAGCACCGTAAAGATCAATTAGTGAGCGACTGGGTCGATACAACTAAAAAAAACTGCTTACTTATCTTATCCCACGATATGGGGTCAAATTTAGGAATCCGCTTATGTAATAGAGCCGATCCACTAAGGGATTAAGCAGCGGTGTAGTATCAGATCCCAAAGATAGTAAGTTCTTTTTTCTTTCTTATGTAAAAAAGTCTTTTTCAAGGATTCTATAGAGATTTCATATATGAAACCGGGATAGTTACCTTTTAGAAAATTCGAACGAAGGCTCTAGATCTATCTATGCTTCATTCTTCTGAAGGTGGGAAAAAAGATCAAACTGATTATGGATAAAAATTAGGGTTTGAAACTTGGGTAATTAACTTCTTCTGCTTAAACCAAAAACAAATTCGATCGATTTTTTAGAAATCGAATTCAGTTAAGATAGGGGAAATTAAGATAGCAATTTATGAGCCGTATGAGGTAGGAAACTCTCAAGTACGGTTCTAAGGGAAGGAACTGCCTATTCCGACCGAGGAGAACAGGCCATTCTACAGGGTGATTCGGAAATTGCAGAAGCTTGGTTTGATCAAGCTGCTGAGTATTGGAAACAAGCTATCGCGCTTACTCCGGGAAATTATATTGAAGCACAGAACTGGTTGAAGATTACGAAGCGCTTTGAATTTGAATAAGAGCACGCTCCTTATTTTTCATAAAATGGGTGGTTTGGTTATTGATCCATTAATCAAATCAATTAGGTCGTAAGATCGAATCAAGAATTTTATTATATCCCTTTCTTCTACCTTCTATTTTATATGATATTTCATAAGGATAAACCATAGGGATAGGGTCCAGAATAGAAGTAATAAAGTGAATAAAAAGAAAAAATAGTGGCAATATAAATATTGCTAATATATCAGGACTGTCTTATTAATAATTCTAATGAGTTATCTTGGAATTTAGAATAAAATAAAAAACCCTATATTATGCTCAAGGAAAGTAGATGTATATAGGAGCTTATACCTTCAAAAAAAATACACCAGTTTCTTAAATTTCAAAAATTTTTTTCTTACGTCGGGAAATATTTGTTTTTCAAGACAAACAATGTCCGTTAGGCACCTAATCTTTATGTCATAATAGATCCGAACACTTGCCTCGCATTGACTTCAATATATAATTGCTCCAGTGAATAACTAAAAAAAATAGAAGAACGATAGATAGTAAAGAAAAGAACTAACCATAATATCTATCTTTCAAAATCTATCTTTCAAAGATTCACTAAAAAGACAGTTGGCGGGTCTCTTTGTATGTCTTGTCCGGAAAGAGGAGGACTTAATGATTATTCGTTCGCCGGAACCAGAAGTAAAAATTGTTGTGGATAGGGATCCTGTAAAAACATCTTTTGAAGAATGGGCCAGACCCGGCCATTTCTCAAGAACACTAGCTAAGGGCCCTGATACTACCACTTGGATCTGGAACCTACATGCTGATGCTCACGATTTCGATAGTCATACGGGTGATTTGGAGGAGATCTCTCGAAAAGTCTTTAGTGCTCATTTCGGGCAACTCTCCATTATCTTTCTTTGGTTGAGTGGCATGTACTTTCATGGTGCCCGCTTTTCCAATTATGAAGCATGGCTAAGTGATCCTACTCACATTGGACCCAGTGCTCAGGTAGTTTGGCCTATAGTAGGGCAAGAAATATTGAATGGTGATGTAGGCGGGGGTTTCCGAGGAATCCAAATAACCTCTGGGTTTTTTCAGCTTTGGCGAGCATCTGGAATAACTAGTGAATTACAACTCTATTGTACTGCAATTGGTGCATTGATTTTTGCAGCGTTAATGCTTTTTGCTGGTTGGTTCCATTATCACAAAGCCGCTCCAAAATTAGCCTGGTTCCAAGATGTAGAATCCATGTTGAATCACCACTTAGCAGGATTATTAGGACTTGGGTCTCTTTCTTGGGCGGGACACCAAATCCATGTATCTTTACCAATTAACCAATTTCTTGACGCCGGGGTGGATCCTAAAGAGATACCACTTCCCCATGAATTTATCTTGAATCGTGACCTTTTGGCTCAACTTTAT